TGAATACCTACTATGGTAGAATATTCATGTGATATTTTCTCAGATTTTGCGCGTGTGATACGTGTTCCCTCTATTTCTCCGAGCAAAACTCTTCGCATTGCAATGCCTATTGTATCGGCTTGGCCTTTCATAAGCGGAGACAGAATAAAGCGTCCATAATAAAGACGCTTACCGTCTACTCTTGATTCAACACACTTCCACTGTAGTGTCCGAGTAGATACTCTTACTTTCTCTCGAACCATAGTAATATATTTTATTTTTATCAAACCTTTGAATTGTTTATTTCTCTTGAACTTGAAATCTCTTCGATGTTTATTTTTAGTTTTACACGCGTCTTTTTTTAGGAGACCTACATCCATTATGCGGTATAGGAGTTACATCCCGTATAAAATTTAATAGTATACCACTTCTACGAATAGCTCTTAATGCTGCATCTCGTCCGAGACCAGGACCTTTGATCATGACTTCCGCTCTTTGCATGCCTTGATCCGCTACTGTTCTAATAGCATTTCCTGCTGCAGTTTGGGCGGCAAATGGAGTCCCCTTTCGTGTACCTTTGAACCCACAAGTACCGGCGGAGGACCAAGAAATCACCTGACCACGCACATCTGTAACAGTTACAATGGTATTGTTGAAACTAGCTTGAACATGAATAACCCCCTTTGGTATTTTACGAGCATGCTTACGCGAACCAATACGTCCATTTTTACGCGAATCCATTTTTGGTATAGGTTTAGCCATATTTTTTATGATTTCATATTAAAATTAAGAATATTTTTTTCTTTAATATAAATTTAAAAGATTTGTGCACCACGTTCTTTATAACTTTATAATATGGAGCCCTCTTTTGTGGAAATATTATCCCTGTCTTTGTTTATGTTTCGGATTCAAACAAATTACTAGAATGTTCCCCCTCCTGCGAATCAATCGACATTTTTCACAAATTTTACGAGCGGAAGCTCTTATTTTCATATTTGTCACTCTTAAATTTTATACCGAATCTATTTATTGAAAGAAAATAAGGTTTCTTTGTCTTTTTAGATTTTTAACTTCTAATTTTATCCCCCTTCGAGACTCTCTAAAAAATGTTGAAGTTGAAAAACAGTTTAATTAAATTTAATGACTTATACTTCCGTTTTGACTTTTCTGGTCGTACACGTATAAAATGAAAGTACGTTGAATCCTTTTGGAAATATAGCTTAGAATCATCTTTTTATTATAGAAAGGAACGCGAAACATACCTTTAGGAAGTGATTCAAAAATTTAATTACTATGAATCCTTTTTCTTTTTTCCCTATTTCAATTAAACCCCCTGCCTATTCACTAATGTATGCGAATTGATATTCGAAATGTGTGTTTTATTTTCTCTCTCTTTTTTTTAATGGATAGGAGTTTATCATATAATTCGGATATCAGTAAGATTACCATATATAACATAAAATTTCTCCGCCGATTCTTTCTAATCGAGCTTCTCGGTCTGTCATTATACCCCTAGAAGTAGAAAGAATTACAACCCCCATTCCTCCCAAAATTTTAGGAATTCGTTGATAATTCAAATAGATTCGTAGACTGGGTGTACTGATTTGTTTTAAATTTAAAATAGTTTTATATGATCCTTTCCTATTTCTTCTATATCGTAGAGTTAAAACTAAAAAATATTTGTTGCTTTCCCTATGCTTTCTGACGTTTTCAACAAAACCCTCCCGTAAAAGTATTTTGACAGTGTTTTCGGTGATGTTCGTAAATGGTATTTGAACTGTTCCTTTTTTATTCATGTCAGCGTTTCTTATAGAGGTTATTATGTCAGCTATGGTGTCCTTACTCATGATAAATGAAAATTATTTTTGTCCTTTCCTTTAGATATAATCAACATGCTCTTTTTTCTATTTTTTTTTTTTTTTATGTTATGAAATTCTGGATATATAATATATAGTTACTACAATAAGGTATATGAATGAGATATAATCTATTAATTTATTTAGTTCATTCAAAGATAATATAGAATATGATGGTCTCGTTTTTTTATAATACCTCGGGTGCTAATGAAACTATTTTAGTGAAATTTAACTGTCTCAATTCCCGAGCGATAGCGCAAAAAATTCGAGTTCCTTTTGGATTTCCTTCTTGATCAATCACAACCGCAGCATTATCATCATAGTGTATTATCATACCATTACTGCGTTTGAGTTCTTTACAAGTACGTACAATTACAGCTCTGATCACTTCCGATCTTTGTAAGGGCATATTTGGTACTGCTTCCTTTATTACAGCAACAACAATATCACCAATAGAAGCATATCGTCGATTACCAGCCCCTATAATTCGAATACACATCAATTTGCGGGCTCCGCTGTTATCAGCTACATTCAAATGGGTTTGAGGTTGAATCATATAATTTTTTATATTTGTTCTTTACAGTTCAGGGGTTGAAGTGAAAAAAAAAATATTCTGTGTTAAAAAAAAGAAACCTACAATTGAAATTTTTTTGTTTTCATCCTTAAGACCCCTTTCCTTTCATTCTAATTATTATCCCGAAATAATGAATTGAGTTCGTATAGGCATTTTGGATGCTGCTATTGAAATAGCCTTTCTAGCTATATTTTCTGCGACCCCGCCCATTTCATAAATTATTTTGCCGGGTTTAACGACAGCTACCCAATATTCGGGAGATCCTTTTCCCGAACCCATACGCGTTTCGGTGGGTCTTACTGTAACCGGTTTGTCCGGAAATACGCGTACCCATATTTGCCCACCCCGGCGGACATTTCGTGACATTGCTCGTCGCCCCGCTTCTATTTGTCTAGATGTGATCCAAGCGGGCTCAAGTGATTGAAGAGCATATCTTCCGAAGCAAATAAGATTACCTCGATAAGATATTCCTTTCATTCTTCCTCTATGTTGTTTACGGAATCTGGTTCTTTGGGGGTTATAGTTGATGGTTGTTTCTCAATCCAATCTCTATTACAGAACCGTACGTGAGATTTTCACCTCATACGGCTCCTCGCGAATGAACAAGCAATTCAAAAAAATAAATAGATTTCTTAACCAAATAATATCCAAGAAGATACATAGATTGGATTGGAAAAAATTTAGAAATTCAATAAAAATAAAAATTTTCGCGGGCGAAAATTTACTCTTTCATTATTAATTTAAGATGGAATGTAGGGTTAGCCCACAATTCGTCAAAAAAAAGTGGATTGGTTATTAGTTCGTTACGCCATCCCACCTAATGAATCATTAAGATTTGTTTTTAATAAAATCTTAGATATTCACAGGTTACGCCGTTCCCATCGCCTCTCGATTAATGGTTAGGTCTGAATTCAATAATGAAGCCTCTTTTTTTTTTATTTAAAATTAATAAGTTAAATAGTAATAAGATTTTATTAAAATTTAAAAAATATGATTTAATTTTTTCTTGAATCAACCCTCTCAGTTTTTATATTGATTCGGGGCTCTGGATTTGTTTGTTCTAGGAAAGGAATAAATTTATCTATATCTATAAATATGGATGAATTAATATTGATGCTTTATTACACACATTACCGTTTATGATATGACCCCTAGACCTTTACATATTCGAATTCTATATCATTGATATTCTTCTTCTCTCTTTCTTTCACCCCCCGACTTCATTTATCCGTATATTTTTATTGCTTTACAACTCATAATCAGATTCATCTTTTTTTCTTTTTTATATAAAATTTCAGTTGCTATAATTATATCCGCTAATATATCATATCTTTTGTTATATTTTCTATTTTGACTAGTTCTTTAGATCTGCGGATAATGAGAAGTGATGGGTTGCTTATTAGTTCTTAATTAATATTTATTAATATTAATAAATTCATACTAGGAGTCGGTTTCTTTTTTGTTGAATTGTAACCACTCTAAAACAACCAACGAATCGCACACTAAGCATAGCAAAATTATATCAATATTCAATGATTAATTGAATTTTTTTTTATTCAATCTTATAAAATTTTTTATTTTTGTTTTATCAAAACATTGAACGTTAAAAATAAGTAAAAATTTATTATTCTTTGTTTAGAAATATCCAAACTTTGATACCTAATACCCCATAAACAGTTCGAACTGTATGGGAACAATAATCAATTCTAGCTCGAATGGTTTGTAGAGGAACCCTACCCTCTCTGATCCACTCGACACGTGCAATTTCTTTTCCGTCGATACGTCCTGCAACTTGTACTTGAACTCCTTTTGTACCTGCTTGCTCAGTTAATTCAATAGCTTTTTTCATTGCTTTACGAACCGAAACTCTATTCTTTAATTGTCCGGCTATAAATTCAGCAAGAATATTAGGGTGTTGATAAGCGTTTGCAATTTTTGTAATAGCAATGTTGAGTTTTCGGTTTACACAATTCAGTTTTTTTTGTACATTCGTTTGTAATTCTTCGATATTTCGAGGTTTGCCCTCTATTAATAACTTTGGAAATCCCATATAGATTATGACTTGAATCAGATCGATTCTTTTTTTAATCTTTATCCGTCCAATTATCTCGATACCAGAAGATATTCTTATACTTTTTTCTATATAATTCCTGATAGAATCTCGTATTTTTTTATCTTCTTGTAGGTTCTCAGAATAATTTATTGGTTGTGCAAACCAAAGAGAGTCATGACTTTGAGTTGTACCAAGTCTGAAACCAAGCGGATTTATTTTTTGTCCCATAATTCCCCATTACTATCCATAAAATGATACGCCCTATTTGTGTACTTTCTTTTTTTATCCATACAGTTTTTTTATTAACTAATTACGTATTCTATATTAAGTATATATATATAATAGACGTGCCTTTCCCATTTTTTTTTTATATCTTTAAGACTTATTGACTTAGTTCGTTGAACTATTGTTGAAATCTATATTGTGATTAACATTTGTTGCTATAGAATAAACCAAATGAAAACAAAAATAGAATAAGCTACTCAACTCAATAAAGCATAAGTTCTAGTATCATAACGCTTTATTCAAAAAAAATCTC